CACAAGATGAGACTTTACCACCGTGGAGCGGCTTTTTTCAAAAAGATGAGGGGGAAAGTCAGTAAGATGTCGGAGAAGCAAAATATACGAGATCACAAACGTAGATTGCTCGCGGCTAAGTATGAATTGAGACGAAAGCTTTATCAATTTGTAAAGATACCGATCGATCTAGTGATATATCGTCTTGGTAGCATCAAACCAATAGAACAAGGGTTAGCTCTGCAGCTGGTCTACAAGCAAGGTAAGTAGGTCCATGCGACCGGACCCGGATGTACCCTTTAGCCGCGAGGGGAACCGGGTAAACAAAGTCGCGATCAGAATGAATGGTAGTTCGCTGGGCCTGTCTTTTGCTCCCAGAGGTGCTGGTTCGAATCCAGTTTGTGACAACCACAAAGCCTTTGATCATAGAATATCTCGGGACCCCCGCTGGTAAGGGGCTCTGGCAGCTGCACTTTTTTTTTATGATGCATCGAATGCTTCCTCTGCTTTCAGTAAAAATAAAAAAGATTCTCGAGGCACTCTTTCTCTTATAGCGCTCTTTCCTTCCCTTCGAGCTAGCCGGAAGAAATCCATTTCTTTTATCTGTAAGAGAAAAGGCGCTTATTCCATGAAATAGGAGCGCAGCGGAGTCATGAACAAACAAGAATAGCCACTTCCTTATCTACGCTATTTACTTTCCTCCCCCCGTGGGAAGTAGCAAGAGCCTTTATCTAATCTACTATTGAACCATCTCACCTGAAAAAGTAAGTCGCTACCTTAAGGCATGCCTTGACTCCACTCGATGGGACTTGCTTTCATAAAGATTTTTGCTTATTGACTTTATTTACTCGCCTTTACTTTAGCAGATATCTTGTTTGTATAAGTAAAAGAGGATAAGACCACCGTTTGCCACATTTGCTGATGAAACAAGATAAAGAACGGGTTCTCCCTACTTGCATTGAGCGGGATGCTGCTTTCTTCTCTGTTTTCGAGATCGATTGACTTCCATTGACCTAGATGGGAGTTGTCTTCTTCGATAGCGGGTTCTACATCCGGCATCCCTCTTTATTTCCGGGAGAATGTAGCCGATTTACTTAGTAAGCTGGGACCTGTCCAATTGCTAGTTTGGCTGGAGTTGTTCGTTTCGAAATGCTAGGTTGACATAGAAGAATCCGAAAGGAGATGCATTGAAGAAATGTCAGGGCTGTTCCGCTAGTTGGATAGGCGACTTCTCAATCTTGGAAGAGCATCTTGCAAGGGTTAGAGGTTTTGAAGGATGAGCTGGTATGGAAGATAGAAAGCCACGTTTGTACTCGTGACTTAGTGGATCGAAACAACCAGTAGAGATTTCGGATCTTATTATACGTGACCCCGAGCCCCAATTCAGATCTTCTTTCCTGGTAACTGCCGCTTCGATCAAGCGTTAAACTACTACTTATGGCTTCGGTCGAGAAAGGTATGGGTCGGTAGGATAATGCTAGGGAAATTAGATCCACTGTCTCTACTCCCACCTATCCCGCTTAAGGTTATATGGATGAAGCTTGCTTTGGGTCCACCACCTGGAAGAGTATTGAGATTTCTTGCTTTGAAGTGGGATTGTAGTTAATCGATTAGCTAGTAGGCTAAGGTCTAAGCACTAAGGGAACAAGGGGCTAGCCTCAAAACCCTAACACTAAGCTAAGTGAACGACCAGCAGCTAATCGACTAAGTGGATTAGGATTGTTAGTGAGTGAAGGAAGCTCTGGGAAAGCTTACGAACGGGTATCCTTTGATTCCCTTTACAGTGGGAAGGAAGAAGCGTAGCGGGACGGGAGGAGTTAATACCCGGTTAGCCCCTCGCTTTATGGCAGCCGAAGAGTAGCAGGCATTGGCTCTTTGCTATAGTCCATTTGTGGTATGGTATAAAGTCTAATCCTTCTTGTCTGGTAAACAAGCAAAGGGATCAAGGAAGGGAAACTTTCTTTCCTCGTAGCAATTCTGAATCTAACACTAGGGAGAATGAAGAGGATAAGCAGTGCTTAGTGAATAAGATATTAAGCGGAAATAAGGCATTGCAGAGACTGTTTGATTAGCCAAGGTAACTTCTTTCTCAAAGCACCACTCCTGCAAGACCAGATTGGTGGGCAGAAGAAGCATGGAAAAACCTCTTCCTTCGACGAGAGTAGGGGATTTCCAATAGCACAACCAATTGTTTGCGCAAGGAAAGAAAGACTTTCAAAGCCAAAGCAAAGGCATTCATTTAGCAGGAGTTTACGCTGCAAAGACGATTCTGCTAGCTCTTTCTCTTCTTTAACTAGTTACATGAATAATTGGGCTAGTTTACTAAGCTTTCAGTCTACATAAACTTCATTCAATATTGATTACACTCCTTCTCCTACAGCTTCTCCTTATACCCACTAATGTTATTCTTCGTCCTACCTTGACTATTGGGAAATTTCCATTCGAGAAAGAGATGTACGAATAAAGGAGCGAAGCTGACTCGACCGGACGGTAGAGGTTGTTTAAGAATCAAGATAGGCAC